GTCGTATCGATTGGTTGAAAGGCCTGAAAGAGAACGTTGTTCTGGGGGGAATGATACCGGTTGGTACCGGATTCAAAGTCAAAGGAGTAGTGCACCCTTCAAGGCAACACAACAATATTCCCTTGGAAATAAAAGAGAAGAATCTATTCGAGGGGGAAATGAGAGATATTTTGTTTCACCACAAAAAATTATTTAATTCTTTAAATTTCCACGAGACACCAGAACAATCATTTATAGTATTTAATGATTCCTAAGAGCAGATTCACCCCTTTTCTTTTTAAAGGATCTCTATTTGGATTTGATCCAGTCATTTGATTTGGTAATAGTAATAAAAATAATAATGAATAGAAAAGAAGAAGGGTTTGGCCATGGATCTAGGGTCAATCTATGGTAGAAGAGAAGGTTCCATCGGAACAATTTTTTTTTCAGGGTACCCCGTCTGGGGAAGTGTGGGGAGAAATGCCAAGAAGATATTGGAACATAAATTTGGAAGAGCTGATGGATGCGGGAGTTCATTTTGGCCATCATATTAGAAAATGGAATCCTAAAATGGCACCTTATATCTCTGCAAAGCGTAAAGGTAGGCATATTACAAATCTTATTAAAACTGCTCGTTTTTTATCAGAAGCTTGTGATTTGGTTTTTGATGCAGCCAGGAGGGGAAAACAATTCTTAATTGTTGGCACTACAAAAAAAGCAGCGGATTTAGTATTACGGGCTGCAATAAGGGCTCGGTGTCATTATGTTAATAAAAAATGGCTCAGCGGGATGTTAACGAATTGGTCGATTACAGAAACGAGACTTAAAAAATTTAGAGACTTGCGAATCACAGAAAAAACAGGAAGACTGAATCGTTTTCGGAAAAGAGACGCGGCTATCTTGAAAAGACAATTATCTCACTTGCAAAGAAATCTTGGCGGGATTAAATATATGACAGAGTTACCCGATATTGTAATCATCCTTGATCAGCACAAAGAACATACGGCCCTTCAGGAATGTATCACTTTGGGAATTCCAACAATTTGTTTAATCGATACAAATTGTGACCCCAATCTCGCAGATCTTCCGATTCCAGCGAATGATGATTCTATATCTTCCCTCCGATTCATTCTTAATAAATTAGTATTCGCAATTTGTGAGGGCCGTTCTGATTCTATAAGAAATACATAAGTAATAGGAATAAGAAGAAAAATAACTTATGTTGTTTCGGAACCCTCATAGATTTATTGAATCGCTTACTATTTCTGAATCTCAAAAAGAGATAAAAAGAACTGGAATAGAATGTGATTAGTTGGTATTCGAAATATACGATTCAAGTAATTAAGTCGAGAAATAGACGGTTGAATCAAAATAATTTCGTGTAAAGTTTTATTTTTGTCAGAGAGCAATATGAATGTTTTATCATGTTCCACCACCATACTAAAAGGGTTATACGATATATCCGGTGTGGAAGTAGGCCAACATTTCTATTGGAAAATCGGGGGTTTCCAAGTTCACGGCCAAGTACTTATTACTTCTTGGGTTGTAATTGCTATCTTATTAGGTTCCGCCGCGCTAGCTGTTCGGAAACCGCAAACCATTCCGACCGGCGTTCAGAATTTCTTCGAATATGTCCTTGAATTCATTCGAGATGTGAGTAAAACTCAAATTGGAGAAGAATACGGTCCTTGGGTTCCTTTTATTGGAACTATGTTTCTCTTTATTTTTGTTTCTAATTGGTCGGGCGCTCTTTTACCTTGGAAAATCATACAATTACCTCAAGGGGAGTTAGCCGCACCCACGAATGATATAAATACTACTGTTGCTTTAGCTTTACTCACGTCAGTGGCATATTTCTATGCGGGTCTTACCAAAAAAGGTTTAGCTTATTTCGGGAAATATATTCAACCAACCCCAATCCTTTTACCGATTAACATCTTAGAAGATTTCACAAAGCCCTTATCACTTAGCTTTCGTCTGTTTGGAAATATATTAGCTGATGAATTAGTCGTTGTTGTTCTTGTTTCTTTAGTACCTTCAGTAGTTCCTATCCCTGTCATGTTCCTTGGATTATTTACAAGTGGTATTCAAGCTCTTATTTTTGCAACTTTAGCCGCGGCGTATATAGGTGAATCCATGGAGGGGCACCATTGACGAGTTTTCAAAAGAGCCCTTTTTTAGCTTCGCTTAAGGCCATATATGCGCGGTCCCATATAATCGACTTAGAAAAAACAATCTATAGTACACTATATACGATTTAGAGTAATAGCAAAAAAGATTACGCTATTGATTGAAGCAGAGAGTTGTAAAACAAAGGAAAGAGATCGAAAAGATCTTTTGTCAAAAATTCTCCCTTGGTTTCTCTCTATATCTCCTCTCAATGACTATTTTTTCTATAGGTTGACCAATCCCAATAGGAAAGGTGAGGAGTCATCATTTGACGAAGAATTCGTGTGGTATATGTTTCCCGCGGGGAGGAGGGATAATAATTTCCTTTTCGGTTGATTTTATTTAATAATTGACCAAAAATTTTTGAATAAATCCTAAATTGAATGAACTTTGATCAATCACTTTTTATGCAATGATTCTGTCTAATCAATTTGTCTCTTTAGATTGTATCCATGCAGGATAATGATAAAGATACGGTGGAGGGAAAGAAGAATTTATAAAAACGGGAGAAAATGGGCTGGTTCGGAGAGGGGAGTCTATCGAATTGAATGGCGCTAAGAAAACTTTTGTCACTGTTTCGACGAATGATTATCAAATCGGATTGGCTCGAAAATGGATGAAGAGTTGGTTTACATTATGAAAGAAATACGTGTATATGTTCTATTAGCTAGTTCGATATGACTTATCTAATTTGACCTCCCAACGTGAATTTATACGTAGATTCTCCTAGAAGTCCTTTTGTCTGATCTCTTACTATGAGTTGAATAAATATCAATAAAAAATGGAAGAATTCAAAGACTAGGGCGAAACAAAGAACGGTAAGAACGAAAGTTATCTGGATTTATAAAGAATCTCTCGATTCAGGTAAAAAAGAGTTATTTAAGTTGTTTTGATGATTCAACAATCTTTTTACTTGAATTAACAGTTCGTAATTATGTCGACTAGATGAATTCTAGCGCTGGAAGAAGTAAACCATAATTCATTGGTTGGGTGTATCATTAACCATTTCTTTTTTTGGGACGAGGAACTTATCATGAATCCACTGATTTCTGCCGCTTCCGTTATTGCTGCTGGATTGGCTGTCGGGCTTGCTTCTATTGGACCTGGAGTTGGTCAAGGTACTGCTGCGGGTCAGGCTGTAGAAGGTATCGCAAGACAGCCCGAGGCGGAGGGGAAAATACGAGGTACTTTGTTGCTTAGTCTAGCTTTTATGGAAGCTTTAACAATTTATGGCCTGGTTGTCGCCTTAGCACTTCTATTTGCGAATCCTTTTGTTTAATCTTAGAAATATGCAAAAATTTTTTCATTTTTGATTGCCTTTTCCTTCTGCTTTGCTTTTTCGAATTCTATCAAGATTTCATTCTTACAATTACTTATTGGTTGAGAAAATAACCCACGGGATGGGCTGATTTGCCGAGGAGGAATTAGCATGCCGACTCGCTTTCAGCCTTCCCCTTCGTAGTCCAAGAGGGCCCTTTTTAGGAAGAGTTGCAACAAAGAGGGTAATTCACAATTTCTTGGAAACTCTCTTTGATTTTCGAGTCGCTTTCGAACTAGAAAGAAATGGTAAAATCAGAATGATTATCCTCTTCATTATCCTTTTGATTAGTTGCGTCATAAGAATAATTACCCAACCAAGATCCGCCCATATAGAAAAGAAAGGGGGGCTGATACAAAGTGATACAAAAAGAATTCTGTTCGATTTTTGAGTCTATCTATAAGAGGAGATCATATGAAAAATGTAACCGATTCTTTCCTTTCTTTGGGCCACTGGCCATCCGCCGGGAGTTTCGGGTTTAATACCGATATTTTAGCAACAAATCCAATAAATCTAAGTGTAGTGATTGGGGTATTGATTTTTTTTGGAAAGGGGGTGTGTGCGAGTTGTTTATTTCAAGAATAGGCTGGATCCAACCAGCTGTACTTTTTCCGTTATAACTAGGAACGACAGGTGCATGAACTTGCGAATTACTTCTAAATACATGAAAAAAATTAAGAAATCATATGTAAGAACCATAGCCTTTCGTAATTCATTGGGAAATAGACTTTGATTCTCTATCAACTAATAATGTGGGATCATTAACATGGTTAAAGCGAAATCGTTTGAAGTCCAGACGCAGCATGGTACTCTTTCTACCATTATGTTAATAGATATGTTAATATAGAGATGGCTTCAAAAAAATCATTTTTTTGCTATAGAACACTCATATCGAGAAACTGATTTTGAAACGACTTATTGGATTTTATTCCCTTTTTTGACACTGTTGAATGGACAACCTATGTATTATTGTGTCTTTAAAGTAAGAAACATTTTTTGGATTGAAATAAAAGAAACTAAAACTAAACAACTTTGCTGACAATTACATAGTTTTTGTTTGGTCAGAAGAGTCCTCCGAATCTTTCTGTCTTGGATTAGTGATTCCTTTCGATATTTTTTTCTTTTTAAATAGGACGAAAGAATAGAGGATAGGCTCATTACAGTCAAAAAAAGATATATGAATTTACCATACGAAATACATAATTGAAGTAATTGAGCGTGAGAGCCAAATGAATCGAAAGATTCATGTTTGGTTCGGGAAGGGATCATGAAAATTTTGAAATGAATGGAAACATAATCTACTTTCATTAAGTGATTTATTAGATAATCGAAAGGAGAGAATCTTGAATACTATTCGAAATTCAGAAGAATTACGCGGGGGAGCCGTTGAACGGTTGGAAAAAGCCCGGGCTCGCTTACGTCAAGTCGAAATCGAAGCGGATCAGTATCGAGTGAAGGAATATTCCGCGATAGAACGGGACAGATTGACTTTGCTTAATTCAATTTCTACGACTTTGGAACAACAAGAAAATAA